AAAAAAGGTAAAGTAACCCTGTGCTGATTGTTCTCGAAATGTAAGTTTTCTTCTTCCGCGTGTAGAAAAGGAATAAATAAATTAATTAAATTCCGAGAGGCCTCATGAAGCGCCTCTTTAGGAGTTAAACTCCCGTTTGTCCAGATTTCAAGAAAAAGTATCTCTTCTTTTTCATTTCCATTCTCATAAGAATGAATACTATGATTTGCATTTCGAACAGGCATGAATACAGCATCGATAGGATGACTTTCTTCGTGAAAGTTTTTGGGTGTTTTTATATGATATCCTCGATTTCTCTCGATTTGTAATCCAATACAAAAATTAATTGGTTCTGTTAGTGTAGCTATATGCTGTGTGTTATCAATGATTTCCACCGAAGTTGGTAAGATAATATCTTGAGCAGTTACACATCCAGGGCCCTGGAAACAAATGGACGCGTTGCTAGTTCCATACAGATTACTTCGCAATACAATTTCTTTCAAATTCATTAAAATTTCATGTACTGATTCTTGAATACCCACTATCGTAGAATATTCATGTGGTATTTTTTCAAATTTTGCGCGGGTGATGCATGTTCCTTCTATTTCCCCAAGCAAAGCTCTTCGTATTGCAATGCCTATTGTATCGGCTTGTCCTTTCTTAAGTGGAGACAGAATAAAGCGTCCATAATAAAGACGCTTACTATCTGCTCTTGATTCAACACACTTCCACCGTAGTGTCCGAGTAGATACTCTTACTTTCTCTCGAACCATATTAATATTATTTGATCAGATCATTGAATTGTTTATTTCTCTTGAAATTCTCTATTTTCTATTTCATTTTGATTTCTATACACGTCTTTTCTTAGGGGGCCTACATCCATTATGGGGCATAGGGGTTACATCACGTACGAAACTTAATAGTATACCACTTCTTCGAATAGCTCGTAATGCTGCATCCCTACCGAGACCGGGACCTTTTATCATCACTTCTGCTCGTTGCATACCTTGATCTATGACTGTACGAATAGCCTTTCCCGCTGCGGTTTGAGCAGCAAATGGAGTCCCTCTTCTTGTACCTTTGAATCCACAAGTACCGGCGGAGGCCCAAGAGATTACCCGACCTCGGACATCTGTAATAGTCACAATGGTATTGTTGAAACTTGCTTGAACATGAATAACGCCCTTTGGTATTCGGCGTATATTCTTACGTGACCCAATCCGGGCATTTCCCCGTGAACCAGTTCTTGGTATAGATTTTGCCATACTTTACTTTATCATCTCATAACGAGAAATTCGAGGTATATGGATATATCCATTTCATGTCAAAACAGATCCGATTTTTGCATTGGTTACTTTATGTTATAGAGTCTATTTTCAAAAAATTATCCTTGTCTTTGTTTATGTCTCGGATTGGAACAAATTACTATAATTCGTCCTCTCCTACGGATCAATCGACATTTCTCACAAATTTTACGAACGGAGGCCCTTATTTTCATAGTTGTCATTCCTAAACTGAATTCTGAGTATACTTATTGGAAGAAAATCAATTTCTTGAAATTTTAAACCCCAACCTCGAATTGTATTCCCATCAAAGAAATGCTGATGGTTAAAAAAAAAAAAGCACCTAATCATTCGAATCCTTGTTATTATGAATTAGGAATCCATTTTTTGTTCTTTTCGTTTTAGGTAAAACCTTTCGAAGTATCAAATAATGTTAAGAGTAATTAACACGTCTTTTTTTCTTTTGACAAATAGTCAATTCTGGCGACAATTCAGATATCAGAAGGATTACCATATATAACACCAAATTTCTCCGCCAATTCCTTCCAGTCGAGCCTCTCGGTCTGTCATTATCCCTTGAGAAGTAGAAAGAATTACAATTCCCATCCCGCCTAAAATTCTAGGAATTCGTTGATAGTTAGAATAGATTCGTAGACCAGGCCTACTGATCCGTTTTAAATTTAAAATAGTTGGATACATTCCTTTTCTATTCCTTCTATGTCGTAGGGTTACAACCAAAAAATATTTGTTGTTTTCCTGATGTTTTCTCACGTTTTCAAGAAAACCCTCTCGTAAAAGTATTTTAACAATGTTTTCCGCGATGTTAGTAGATTCTATTTGAATCGTCCCTTTTCTATTCATGTCAGCATTTCGTATAGAGGTTATTACGTCAGCAATAGTGTCTCTACCCATGATAAATTAAAATTTTTGTTGCCTCCACGTTTTTGATCTAATCAACATGCTTTTTTTTTTACTTTTTTCATTTTTATGTAATAAAAAAATATTCAATAACCCAATAACAATAAGAATGTTTAAAAATGTTTAATATTTAAATTATTAAATAATATAAACAATAAAATACTTCAAATTATTGAATTTTCAAATATTCAAATATTTGAAATAAATAAAGAGATACTCGTCAGATAAAATTTGATTCACTTTATCTATTTCATTCAATAACTAAGTAGACGAGCAGGACTCTACTCTATTAAGTTGGATGTAATACTATAATACTTCAGGTGATAATGAAATTATTTTAGTGAAATTTAACTGTCTCAATTCTCGGGCAATCGCACCGAAAACTCGAGTTCCTTTTGGATTTCCTTCTTGATCAATAACAACTGCTGCATTGTCATCATATCGTATTATCATGCCGTTGTCGCGTTTAAGTTCTTTACAAGTACGAACAATTACAGCTCTGATCACTTCTGATCTTTCTAGAGATGTGTTTGGTAATGCATCCTTGATCACAGCGACAATAATGTCGCCAATATGAGCATATTGGCGATTACTAGCTCCTATGATTCGAATACACATCAATTCTCGAGCCCCGCTGTTATCCGCGACATTCAAATGGGTTTGAACTTGAATCATATCATTTTTGAATCTGTTCTTTCAATGCAAAGAGAAAGTCGAAGTAAAAAAAAAAAAAAGAAATATTCTTGTTCAAATTCAAAATAAAAGAAACCCACAATTCTTTTTTTATCTCTAAGACTTTTTTCCGTTGGTTCTACCTGTCTAACCTGACATAATAAATTGAGTTCGTATAGGCATTTTGGACGCCGCTATTGAAATAGCCTTTCTGGCTATATTTTCTCCAACTCCACCCATTTCATAAAGTATTCTACCTGGTTTAACGACAGCTACCCAATATTCGGGGGATCCCTTCCCCGAACCCATACGTGTTTCCGTAGGTCTTAATGTAACGGGTTTGTCTGGAAATATACATACCCAGATTTTTCCACCACGGCGCACATTTCGGGTCATTGCCCGCCGACCTGCTTCTATTTGTCTAAATGTAATCCAAGCGGGCTCAAGTGCCTGAAGAGCATATTTACCGAAAGAAATACGGCTTCCTCGAGAAGATATTCCTTTCATTCTTCCTCTATGTTGTTTACGAAATCTGGTTCTTTTGGGGTTATAGTGGATGGTTCTTTCTCAATACCATCTCTACTACAGAAACGGACATGAGAGTTTCTCCTCATCCGGCTCCTCGCGAACGAAACGATTCCAATTTTAGAATTTTTGTAAAATATACTGAATCCTGGATTTTTTAAGATTTCAATTAATCTATTCTAAATTCGAAATTTTGATATCTTGTTTGGATTTAGAAACATTTGAAACAATTTGATTTATGAAGAATGTGTTTTTGTTATTTCTTTTTGCTTTGAATTTTTTATTAAAAGGAATTAAAAAGAAAAGAATCGAATGAGATTGAATAGCAGTAATCTACTAAAAAACTTCGCGGGCGAATATTGACTTTTTCCAATCTATTTCAGTTGTAGGATTAGTTCATGCCTTTGGGGAATAAATGAATTGGTTCCTGGTTCGTTTCGCCATCCCACCCAATGAATTATTAAGATTCGTTTTTCAATGGAATCCCCCGTATTCGTGGGTTCTTTCGTTCCCATTGCTTCTCAATTCATGTTTAGGTTTGAATTCTACAACGGAGCCCCCGCAGAAGATTTTTTCTTGAGTCAATCTTCTCAGTCTTTATTGGCTCGAGGCTCTTGATTATTTTTTATTTTTATATGAACGAATTGATTTGCCCATAACTAGATCAATCCGTATTGATGCTTTATTACATTGCCTTATTTGATTTGTGTTTTTCTGAGAAGACTCATAAACCTTACATACATATTGGAATCATATATCATTCAAATTTTTTTCTAGCTTTCTATCAACCTTCCTTTTATCTGTATACTTTATTTTCTATCACAATTCGATTGGTTTTCTTTGCTATGCAATACAAGAAATCTTGCAGTTGCTACAAGTATATGATAAATATATCATATTTTGACTACTTTTTGATATCCAGATAATGCAAAGCGATGAGTTGGTTATTAGTTCTATAGTAATGAGTTCATAGTAAAGGTTGGTTCCTTTTTTTAATCCTATCTTCTCAAAAAAACCAACGAGTCACACACTAAGCATAGCAATTCTATAAAATCATTAATCATTTTTTTATGCAATCCTATAGAAATTAAGAATTGTCATTAAAAAAAAAAAATTCATAAAAAAAAAAAGACTGAAAGCAAAGAGTTTGTTGTTTTTTTTTTTTTGCAATGGATATCGCATAAAGAAGAAAGACAAGTAACGTATTCTTATTAATCCTCTAGAAATATCCAAATTTTTATGCCTAATATACCATAGATCGTTCGGACTGTATAGAAACAATAATCAATTTTAGCCCGAATGGTTTGTAGAGGAACCCTACCTTCTCTGATCCATTCGACACGTGCTATTTCTTTTCCATCGAGGCGTCCTGCAATTTGGATTTGAATTCCTTTTGTATCCGCCTGTTCAGTTAATTCTATTGCTTTTCTCATTGCTTTTCGAAACGAAACTCGATTCTTTAATTGTCCCGCTATAAATTCTCCAAGAATATTAGGTTGTCCATAAGGGCTTGGAATTCTTGTCACAGTAATGTTGAGTTTTTGGTTCAAACAGTTCAATTCTTTTTGTATATTCATCTGCAATTCTTCAACTCTTCGGGTTCCACTGTCTAGTAATAACTTT